TTGAATTTGTGTTTATCGATCAAATATCTTTCGTTTTTCCATACAAAGTATTTAACTTGTTACTAATAAAGTTTCGCCTATGTTCTTCCTTAGATCCCTTCTTTCACTCCGATAGTATCATAGATAGGAATCAATGCAAAGGAAATGAATGCATTTCCACACTATACTAAAAAAAATAAGAAAATAGAATAGATTCAACTCAGTAAGTGGAATAGATAGAATAGATAGAAGATTCAATCATGGCACATCATTTCATTCTATTCTCCGAATCTTACGGAGCCTGTTCATGGATAACATTATTCGGGTATGATCATAGAAAATATTCTCCTTAAGTGAACCGGCCTATCTTCTGCTACGTAGAAGGCTTACGTGTTGGCTGGATGCGGAGACACATTTGGTCTTTAATTACGACGTGGCAGATAAAATAATATATCTGCATGGCCAAATCAATAGTTCAAGTCACACACTCCCATAATCGATCTTCTGTTCGTAAAATCCACTTCAACGAGTCGTATCAAATACAGAATACAAGACCTCGGAGTTGAAGATAAGTATCCAAATAACATATGTGATTTTTTTAAAAATCCATATTTTCTAGCAATGAAATACTATTGTCCTCCCCGATATGATATATTCTAAATTACAAATACCTATAATATGTTCTCTTTATAAAGGACCCGAAATACCTTGCTTACGTATCATTGGAAAATGCATTAACATAAATACAGCAGTAAGAAGAGGCAATACAAAAGTATGTAAACTATAAAAACGAGTCAAAGTAGATTGACCCACACTAGCACTTCCACGTAATAACTCGACTAAAGGTGATCCTATTAAAGGAATAGCTTCAGGTACGCCAGTCACGATTTTGACTGCCCAATAGCCAATTTGGTCCCGAGGTAAGGAATAACCAGTTACACCAAAAGATGCTGTTAATACAGCCAAAATCACACCTGTAACCCAAGTTAATTCGCGAGGTTTTTTAAATCCACCAGTGAGATACACACGAAATACGTGTAGGATCATCATTAGAACCATCATACTTGCTGACCATCGATGAACCGATCGGATTAACCAGCCAAAGTTGGCCTCAGTCATTATGTATTGAACAGAGGAAAAAGCTTCTGTAACAGTAGGACGGTAGTAAAAAGTCATAGCAAAACCTGTAGCTACTTGTACTAGAAAACAAGTAAGTGTGATTCCCCCCAAACAATAAAATATGTTGACATGAGGAGGAACGTATTTACTAGTTATATCATCTGCAATCGCCTGAATTTCGAGACGTTCCTCAAACCAATCATATACTTTATTGAGATAGGTAATCCAGGGGAGATTCCCCCCTCTGAGAACCGTATATGAAAATTTCATTTCATACGGCTCAAGCCGAAACACACAAACACTTCTTTCAACAGATATGTCATAAAAAAGGTGAAAACTTCATTAGCCACTTGATTGAGTTGAACATATTAATAAAAATCCGGAATTTTATCTTTGTGATGATAATGCCAAAAAATATCAAGTTGGCTCATCTATTCTTTCTTTTGATCATTACAGGCCTCTTGATTATTCTCTTTCCTATTTTGCATTCTGATTTTTTATTTATTGAATTTATTTTTTTCTGTCCATAATTGAAATTTCTTCTTTCTTACTAATTAATAGGAATTCCCTTGTTGAGACCCTATGAATCACCTGAAACCTCAGATTCATACTAGAACCACGACGATTTATTCTCAAGCTAAACTCAAAGATTCTCTGAGTAAGAACCCTTTAAATCATCACTTTTTTCCAAAATGGATGTAATGACTTGACTCAAAAAAATATATAGGTTGTCAAACAAATCTAAAGGAATAGAATTCATTTCATTTAAGAAATATATATATATTATATTGATTTCCATTTTTTTGTAGTTTTAGTTACGAGGTCTGAATAGTAGGTATGAATCATAGTTCCAATATTTCTTTTCTTGATCTATTCTATTTATTTCGTGCTCCAGATATTAGAATTAATGTCTGACGAGCTAGAATCATCTTGTTAAAGATAACATACTAATTATATATATATATATTATCCATAAAATCCATTATAACAAGTCACACACTCATTTTCTATAAATACTGAAACAAATAAATTCCACGATCAAACTACCAAAATTGTTAGAAATGCAAATATCAAGTTCAAGTCATTTTTTCTTTAATGGAAAGACTAAAACTTCATAGATCTTAGAAATCTAATTATTGGAAATTCCATCTAATAAAACAGAAGAATTATAAATTTCCAAAATAATAGATAGGAATACGGCAAATAGTGCCATTGCAACTCCCATAAGTGGTGTAGTACCCCAGCCCGGGGCTACTTTACCATATTCTGAATTCAAAGGTTTCAATAAATCCCCTACAGCAGTTCGTCTTGGCCCAGATCTAGAACTATCTTCAACGATTTTTGTAGTCATAATTCCTATTTTATTTAATGATGATAAGATCTGTTGACTTTGTATACTATTCTGTTGTAGTTGTAAATAAACGATCTTATAGTTAGTAAGATCCATTCTTTCTGATCTTGCAATTTTGAAAAAATGGAAACAGCAACCCTAGTCGCCATCTTTATATCAGGTTTACTTGTAAGCTTTACTGGGTACGCCTTATATACCGCTTTTGGGCAACCCTCTCAACAACTAAGAGATCCATTCGAAGAACATGGAGACTAATTGAAGAAGTAATGAGCCTACCTTATCGGGAGACTCATTACTTCAATTGAATTATTTCGAAAAATGATTTCATTTTTTTATTTTAGTCGGAACCCTAGGTGGTTCTCGAAAAAAGATAGCGAAAAAAATTATCCCTAAAGTCGAGACTAAAAGGAATGTATAAACCAATGCTTCCATAGATTTGATCGTGGTTTAAAATTATATATAGCTTCCACACCTATTTATTTGAGATCTTTTATCATATAAAGAAAAAAGGTCAAAGATAAGATGGTAATATTTCTTTTGTACCTCATGAAAAAAAAAAAAGAGAAGCAAAAGAAGATACCACAACAATGTTGTATCAGATTCCTTGTCTTTTTGTAGTTGGATCTCCCACTTTTTGGAATGTTCCAAATTCTACTTGAGCATCTAAATCTGGATCAATACCAGCAAAAACATCTCTAAACAAGGTTCTAGCACCATGCCAAATATGTCCGAAAAAGAAGAGCAAAGCAAACGTAGCATGTCCAAAAGTGAACCAACCCCTTGGACTACTACGAAAAACACCATCGGATTTTAAAGTAGCCCTATCTAATTCAAAAATTTCACCTAATTGAGCACGTCTAGCATATTTTTTCACAGTAACAGGATCTGAATAACTTACTCCATTAAGTTCACCACCATAAAACTCAACACTGACACCTACTTGTTCAACACTATATTTGGATTCTGCCCTTCTAAAAGGAACATCAGCTCTCACAATTCCGTCTTCATCTACCAAAACTACCGGAAATGTTTCAAAAAAAGTAGGCATACGACGTACAAAAAGCTTGCGACCTTCTTTATCTCTAAAGATGGGGTGTCCTAACCATCCAACAGCTATTCCATCCCCGTTGTCCATTGAACCTGCTCTGAATAATCCCCCCTTTGCTGGATTATTACCAATATAATCATAAAAAGCTAATTTTTCAGGAATTTTAGACCAAGATTCTGATAAACTAAGATTTTCGGCTAGCCCGGCGCTAACTCTTCGATATATTTCTTGCTGAAAGTATCCCTGGTCCCATTGATAACGAGTAGGACCAAATAATTCGATTGGGGTAGTTGCTGAACCATACCACATAGTTCCTGCAACAACAAAAGCTGCAAAAAAAACAGCAGCGATACTACTGGAAAGGACAGTTTCAATATTGCCCATACGTAATCCTTTGTATAGACGTTGCGGCGGACGTACACTCAGATGGAATAAGCCTGCTAATATGCCCAATGTACCCGCTGCAATATGATGAGAGGCTATTCCTCCTGGAGCAAAAGGATCAAAACCTTCCGCACCCCAAGCTGGATTTACAGCTTGTACTTTTCCAGTTAGTCCATAAGGATCAGACACCCATATCCCCGGACCGTACAAACCTGTTACATGAAATGCACCAAAGCCAAAGCAAGCTACTCCTGAGAGGAATAAATGAATTCCAAAGATCTTGGGTAAATCCAAAGAAGGTTTTCCTGTACGTTCATCACAGAATACTTCTAGGTCCCAATATACCCAATGCCAGATAGCTGCCAAGAAGCACAAACCAGAAAACACTATATGTGCCGCTGCAACGCCTTCATAACTCCAAATACCCGGATTCGTTAAAGTTCCTCCTGAAATACTCCAACCACCCCACGAATTGGTTATTCCTAAACGAGTCATGAAAGGTATAACAAACATACCTTGTCTCCACATTGGATCAAGAATGGGGTCAGAGGGATCAAAAACTGCTAATTCGTATAAAGCCATCGAACCGGCCCAACCAGCAACTAGAGCTGTGTGCATTATATGAACAGAAAGCAATCGACCGGGATCATTCAATACGACAGTATGAACACGATACCAAGGCAAACCCATGGAAATACCCCTTTATGAAAGAGAAATAAAAACTATGTCACTTTATTTTCTCGCATTACTTTACATTCAATAAGATGACTCTATACTGTGCACCTAAACTTTTTTTTTCAGTAGATTCTGTATCAGAAAGGATGAATATTGATTTCATTCCATTGAAAATAACGGAACAACTCTGTTCGTAAGAACAAAGAGAAGCAGGTTTATTCTATACCCGATAAGTGCGAATACGCAATGGGAAGATTGGTTCCATTTCGGGGAATTAATGAATGGATACATTCGAATGATCAATTCCTTCGTCCCCATTTTTTCTTTATTTATTCTGTTTTACTTTCCAATCTACGGATTAAATAGAATAAAAAAAAAGGAAGACAAAAGATCCTGGATTTTCACGTTTCCCTATTCAAGTAGAATATTGGACATTTAGATTAGAGATGCAATTTATTTATGATTTTAGGAATTCCAAAGATCCTTCTGAATCCTCCGGAAGCCTGCCTAGAAAACCATTTGGATTAATATTTACGAAGGGTTTTCGTTATAGAGAAAGATTCTTTTTTTATGTGGAGTGGTTGATAGCACCATCGTGACTCACATTATTACTCTTTTGTTATTTCTCGGTGCAGACGATGATGATATTTTTTTGTATATAAACTCTCCCGGTGGAGGAACACTATCAGGAATAGCTTATGAAAACGGTGATACCTGATGTGTCTACATTAGTTATGGGATTCGCTGCATCGGTAGCATCTTTAATTCTGAGCGGAGGAACATATAGCAAACGGGGAGCATTCCTTCACGCTAGGATTATGATTCACCAACCTGTAACTGACCCTTTTTTCTGCATCTCCAGAAATAATGGCATTGGAAGCATAAGAAATGGTTCAACTTCCCAGCACAATTGCAGATATTTATGCACAAAATATAAGAAAACCTATAAGTGTTATACAGCACAGGATCTCGAAAGAGATTAAGTATATGTTCGCAACAGAAACTCAAGCTTATGGAATTATCGATAGGGGCAAAACAAAGAACAACATGATGAAACTTCTGAGTAATTTGGTGTAAATTGATTTCAAACTCGAATTCGAATTTTATGAAATTTCCTTGTGATTGAATATGGAATTGCATTCCATATTCAATCACAATAATTGATAATAATCAATTACATAATATGAAGAAATCTCCCGCTCTGAAAGGATGTCCTCAGTGGCGAGAAATATGTACTAGGGTGTATGTGTGACTCATTCCGATCATGTTTTTTCAGTATCAATGACCAGTACCGATAAATAGGGAGGGTAGTATCCCAAAAAGTGAATGGAATAGTATCCTAAAGTTTTTTAATATACCTATTCTCATATACCTATATAGTATATCCAATTTAGGATTTCTATTGGTACAAATCTAATCATCTTCGATTTGAAATTAAGAAGGAATTCCCCATTGGTAGCAAAAGGTTATCCATTAAGCGGAGGAATATAGTATTATAAGAAGTCAAAAGTTGATGCTTCTTTTTTTTTTTTTGAAAGAACGGACTAATAGGGTCAGCTACTTAGTCAACTTTCATAATGAAATGCTGCGTCACTGTATAAATAATTCTTAGTGTGAAAAGAGCTATTACTTTCTAATTGACTAGAATGAGTCCTAGGATATAAGGAAGCTATATATAAGGAAGCTATAAGTAATATAAAAAAGTCGAAAGAAAACTTACGATTATCCAAATCCAAATGTCTTGGGAAGTGGACCCTTGGGTCTTGTTACTATTTATATACAGCATACTGTACTTATTATACTTTAGTCTAGGGTACTTCATGAAACAAGAAGTGCCAGAGGATCACCCAGAGTATGACGAGGTACTAATTCTTCTGTATTTTTATGTGATTTCCGTCCTAGTTTTTACCCTCAAAACTCATCCCATCCAGTTTTTTGATAATGTATATGACCTATTTCAACACATTAGATCTCATTCTTTTTTTTGGGGAAAATAAGTATATCTAGGACTCTTTCTAATATGCGTCTACTATAAAATTCTTGAACTATTCTAATTCGATATAAAATAAAAAAAGAGAATTTATTTAAGTAATGGAACTTGGAATCTCAAGGGTTGCATTTCAGGCAAATCATGATATAGAATCTAATTGAATAGAAAAAAAAGATTCAGTATTTTCAAGAATTCCATACCATAAACTTCTTTTCTCCTACTAATAAAGGAGGAGGCGGAGTAGAGCAGTTTGGTAGCTCACAAGGCTCATAACCTTGGGGTCGCGGGTTCGAATCCCGTCTCCGCCCGGACCAATATTTTGGTCCAAAAATCAAAATCTCATTAAATCATTTCATCACAAAAGTAAAATGAAACAAAAATTCAAAGAATTAGATCTCAAAAGAAAGAAGAGTATAAAATCACTATAATAATTACTCCACTAATGATTCTAATGAATCCATAGAATAATTACTATTGATGAATTTGTTATTTTTTTGATGGGAAGGTGCTATGAATTCTTGAACTATTCTAATTCGATATAAAATAAAAAAAGGGGTGGAAGCTATTAAGTAATATAACAAACTATTAATTAATTAATTTAAAAAAGTTCAAAGAATATGATTATACAAATGTCTTGGGAAGTGGACCCTTGGGTCTTGTTACTATTTATATACAGCATACTGTACTTATTATACTTTAGTCTAGGGTACTTCATGAAACAAGAAGTGCCAGAGGATCACCCAGAGTATGACGAGGTACTAATTCTTCTGTATTTTTATGTGATTTCCGTCCTAGTTTTTACCCTCAAAACTCATCCCATCCAGTTTTTTGATAATGTATATGACCTATTTCAACACATTAGATCTCATTTTTCAACACATTAGATCTCATTCTTTTTTTTGGGGAAAATAAGTATATCTAGGACTCTTTCTAATAAAGATATATGCGTCTACTATAAATTCTTGAACTATTCTAATTCGATATAAAATAAAAAAAGAGAATTTATTTAAGTAATGGAACTTGGAATCTCAAGGGTTGCATTTCAGGCAAATCATGATATAGAATCTAATTGAATAGAAAAAAAAGATTCAGTATTTTCAAGAATTCCATACCATAAACTTCTTTTCTCCTACTAATAAAGGAGGAGGCGGAGTAGAGCAGTTTGGTAGCTCACAAGGCTCATAACCTTGGGGTCGCGGGTTCGAATCCCGTCTCCGCCCGGACCAATATTTTGGTCCAAAAATCAAAATCTCATTAAATCATTTCATCACAAAAGTAAAATGAAACAAAAATTCAAAGAATTAGATCTCAAAAGAAAGAAGAGTATAAAATCACTATAATAATTACTCCACTAATGATTCTAATGAATCCATAGAATAATTACTATTGATGAATTTGTTATTTTTTTGATGGGAAGGTGCTATGAATTCTTGAACTATTCTAATTCGATATAAAATAAAAAAAGGGGTGGAAGCTATTAAGTAATATAACAAACTATTAATTAATTAATTTAAAAAAGTTCAAAGAATATGATTATACAAATGTCTTGGGAAGTGGACCCTTGGGTCTTGTTACTATTTATATACAGCATACTGTACTTATTATACTTTAGTCTAGGGTACTTCATGAAACAAGAAGTGCCAGAGGATCACCCAGAGTATGACGAGGTACTAATTCTTCTGTATTTTTATGTGATTTCCGTCCTAGTTTTTACCCTCAAAACTCATCCCATCCAGTTTTTTGATAATGTATATGACCTATTTCAACACATTAGATCTCATTTTTCAACACATTAGATCTCATTCTTTTTTTTGGGGAAAATAAGTATATCTAGGACTCTTTCTAATAAAGATATATGCGTCTACTATAAATTCTTGAACTATTCTAATTCGATATAAAATAAAAAAAGAGAATTTATTTAAGTAATGGAACTTGGAATCTCAAGGGTTGCATTTCAGGCAAATCATGATATAGAATCTAATTGAATAGAAAAAAAAGATTCAGTATTTTCAAGAATTCCATACCATAAACTTCTTTTCTCCTACTAATAAAGGAGGAGGCGGAGTAGAGCAGTTTGGTAGCTCACAAGGCTCATAACCTTGGGGTCGCGGGTTCGAATCCCGTCTCCGCCCGGACCAATATTTTGGTCCAAAAATCAAAATCTCATTAAATCATTTCATTACAAAAGTAAAATGAAACAAAAATTCAAAGAATTAGATCTCAAAAGAAAGAGGAGTATAAAATCACTATAATAATTACTCCACTAATGATTCTAATGAATCCATAGAATAATTACTATTGATGAATTTGTTATTTTTTTGATCTATAGTATATTACTCTATTTTAAGTATGGGCGGATAGCGAGAATCGAACCCGCGTCTTCTCCTTGGCAAAGAGAAATTTTACCATTCAACTATATCCGCATTTTCTTTCTTCCTGATATACACGTATATGTCCACACATATATGACATATCTCATATATCATATATGTGTCTGGATCACATTTGTGCAGAGCTAAATATTTTGATTTTTTAGTAAATCTTGTATACTCTAGTATACAGTTTAGATCCTTCTATTCTAGTATCTGGGTGAAGTAAGACTTCAATTATTTGAAATTCTGATAAGATAATCTGAATATTGGATTAATATTGGATTATATTTAATGAATCATATTCAATCCATTTTATTTTATAACTCCAATTAAATTTGAATATGTCTCACAATCTAAATTGATTAGAAGGAATGATGTGGGAAAATGTCAAATAAATTCAAGAAATAAGAGAATTCAAAATGGCTACTAAAAAGACTAATCCAATCCATAATGATGTACCAGAAAATACAACATTTTTGTTACTTGACCAACCATCAGAAGAAGCAAATACAAGGGGTACACTAATCAGTAAGACTGATGAAGTCGCAATTAATGCAAAAACAGCTAATTGGAAAGCAATAGTCATATTTCTAATCCTCCAAACTACCAACAAATGAATTATACATTGGATCCGTCACTTAGTAAAAAGGTAAAAACTATTATAAAATAACAAAGAGGGATTTCATCATAAATCAATTGATTCTTTTCTTTAAAACTGATTATCAATTTCAGAGGCGAGTTTAGTCTTTATTGAAAAAGCAGGCATACTAGATCATATAGATATGTATAACTATACAGTTATTTATGTATATCTATGTATACAGTATATATAGATACTTCGAGAAAAAAATATCGATTAATATCGGAGATGGCTTTCCAGTCTAGTTACTATATTATCTCATATGATAATATTTGATTCGTAAGAATCAAATATAGATATAGATTACTCTTGGGAGAGATGGCCGAGTGGTTGATAGCTCCGGTCTTGAAAACCGGCATAGTTCTTTCAGAACTATCGAGGGTTCGAATCCCTCTCTCTCCTTTCTTCTTTTATTGGATTTCTTTATTCGTTTTTGTTTGGT